ACTTTATTTTATTATGGATTCTTATAACTAAAATCTAATAACTCAATAAATTTAGATTTGGTTATGACCCAAAAAGGAAAAGGATGACTAATGATTATACAATTGAATGAAATGTCATAGAAAAATTCATGGTATGATTCATAAATTTATAATAGGGTAGATGGATGATAAGAGAGGTTGTTTATAAATATGGAATTGGAAAAGAAACTTTTTTTCCTATGGACTCACTATTCACTCGGTTTCTGGTCAATAATAGGATTATATAGGAAAGATGGCCGAGTGGTTGAAGGCGTAGCACTGGAACTGCTATGTAGGCTTTTTGTTTACCGAGGGTTCGAATCCCTCTCTTTCCGTTTCTGTTAATTTACCATCGTTACCAACTACAATATATCAAATCAAATAAAAATGAATATCATTATATTATTCCAACAGCTTTATTTTATATAAAATTATGATTCCTAATTACTGTGGTATGGGTACGTAAAAGAAAAATCTTGTGGAAAGAGCAAAAAAAAAAAAATTATACTGCGTATCAATTTGTAATATGTGAATAACAAAATACGGATTAAGGCCCTTAGATCTATTTCCTTCGTCGAAAAAGGGACAGAATTGTCTAAACCCCTTTTCTTGTTATGTTCGTTAGGTTCAAGTCTGACGAGAATAATATTCTACGACTAACAACTCATTTATTTTTAAACCGATCCATTTACTATCTATTATTTGATTTACTAAGCCTTTATATTGGAATGAGTCAATAGTCAAATGGTTTGGTACTCCTTCCTGAGGAGATGAAGCAATATAATTTTGAATCAGAGCTTTTGATCTTTGTTTATCCTTCGTAGTAATAATATCTCGGGGTTTGCAACGATAACTTGGTATATCCACTATATGACCATTAACTAAAATATGTCTATGGTTAACTAATTGCCTGGCTCCGGGAATGGTCGAAGCCATACCCAATCGAAAAAGGATATTATCCAACCGCATCTCAAGTAGTTGTAGTAAAACCTGGCCTGTTGACCCTTTGGCTTTTCCAGCGATATGCACATATCTAAGTAATTGTCGCTCTGTCAGACCATAATGAAAACGCAATTTCTGTTTTTCTTCTAAACGAATACGATATTGCGATCTTTTCCCGGAGCGCAATGGGTTTTTAAGATCACTTCCGGATCTAGGTCTTTTACTAGTTAATCCCGGTAAAGCCCCCAGACGGCGTATTTTTTTGAAACGAGGTCCTCGGTAACGAGACATAAAGTAAAGACTCCTTTTTATTTTATTGAAATTTCATTCATTTTACAGAAGAAATCAAAATTAAGACTGAACTAAACAATAAATAAAGCAAAGCGAAATCTATATAGAATGAAATGTATTGTGTTAATATCCAGATTTTTTGTTATATATATATATATATATATATATAGAAAGAAGATTAAGAGAAAGAAGATTAAGGCTCTGTTTTATGATTTATTATATATATAAAATATAAATCGAATTGGATCTAATCAACTTTTTTTTAGAATTACCACGACATAATAGATTAGTGACTCAACATTTGTAGAAATGGAGAGGAGAGATTCTCAATTATGGAAAAATAGATAGAGAAAAAAGCCGGCTATCGGACTCGAACCGATGACCATCGCATTACAAATGCGATGCTCTAACCTCTGAGCTAAGCGGGCTCACATAACAGAAATAACGCATAGGAATTCAAGAGACTACCGGATCCCCGCTATTAGCTGTAAAGTTCGTATGAACTATATATATATTTAATATAAACTATATATTATATATTCTAGTTCATAATTCTATCCATAACATAATATAATTAATAAAAAAATATAAAATGAATATGCAAATTAATATTAATTAATAATATATTTAATAAATAAATAGAATAATCTGACTAAATAGAATTCTATTCTAATAATGTAACAGATCTAATAATGTAACAGAAATAAAATATTTGACTAATTTCAATTTTATTATTATACATAATAATTCTTGATGATATACATTTACATTGCTGTTATTTTTATATTTAGCATATTTTGAATTTACATTATTTATCTTAATTATTATTTATCTTAATTTACTATATATATTAAATATATATTTTTTACATTCCATTATATAATAAACTATAATAAATTCGAAATATAAAAAAAGAAATTTTTTATAATATAATAATAAGACATTGAAAATACCAAAAAATTGGAATTCCTTTTTTAGATTTGAGAATAGTTATAGTTATAACAAATAAGGTTAATTATATTCATATTATAGCGGATCAGTCCTAAGAAAAGTATAAAATAAGGATAAAGATACAACAATAAAAATGATAATCAGACATTCCTCTGATTTCGTTCGAAAAAGGATGAAGATAGGACAAAAAAACAATAAGGAATAATATCGACCCTTCCAGTATTCCAAAGCACACTCTAAAAATAAAAGGGGAGGGGGACGTATATATATGTGGTATATACCTCTCTATATTGAATTG